CAATTTCTTTATGTGTAATTTTTTAGACGTAAAAAATAGAAAGAGAGATTATGAGAAACCTGGAAAAATAAAAAGTATCAATATGAATCTTTTACGAGTAAGATCAAGAATCATTATTATTTCGGCGCAAGAAAGGAATTTTCGTCATCCCCTTCTTGTGTCGAAGACTGGGAAGACGAATAGAATAATACCTCCTAGAATCCTTTGTTCCCCTCATTTACCCTTTGCTTTTCCGTTTACTTATCTTATGCTTAGTATCTAGTCGAATTGGATTCTATTAGAATAGAAAAGCGGTTGATTCTATGACAGTAAAATCTAACAAGAGTGAGGTAATTAGAATTAAAATGATCTAATTTAACTATTTAAATAAAAAATTGGGGGATATAAAGTCAAAAAACTTCTTACCAATATACATATTATGACTACAAATACGATACAAGTAATTCCCCAAATCTGATACAAAAAAAATAGAAAAAAAGGTTTTTCACAATTCTTTTTTTATCATAAAAATTTGCCAACAAAAATTGGCTTCTTTTTTAGAACTTGATCTTAATAAATCTGTAGATCTAGAAATTCATTTCGGACAATTGAACCTTCTCAAACTGTTTCTTTTTAAGAACTAAAAAGATTTGTGCTAAAATAACCGATGTCAAGAAGAACAAAAGACCTTGGACACGTAATGGGTCTTGAAGTACTATTTCCGCATCCCCCTGACCAAATCCACCCACATTAGGATTATTCGTTAATGGTTGATCCTGTTTAATAGATTCACCTTCTGAAACAAGAAGTTCCGGTCCTGGAGGTATAATATCAATCACTTGACGTCCCTCTGACGTATCTGTTATGGTTATTTCGTACCCCCCTTTTTCTTTTCGTATGATTTTGCTTACTATACCTGCTGTTGTAGCATTATAAACCGTATTGTTGCTTTTGCTCCCGTCGGGATAAATCTGACCCCTTCCCCGGTTTCCGCCTACATATATGGGATATTTTAAGAAACGAACATCTTTCTTAGTAGCGGGGTCCGGAGAAAGAATAGGAAAGGTTATTTCACTATATTTCTGACCAGGAACAGGACCTATCACAAGGATATTTTTTTTAGTAGGTCGATAACTCTGAAAAGACAGATTACCTATCTTTTCTTTCATCTCTGGCGAAATACGATCGGGAGGGGCTAATTCAAACCCCTCGGGTAAAATAAGAACAGCCCCTACATTTAAAGCTCCCCTTTTACCATTAGCAAGAACTTGTTTCCGTTGCATATCATAAGGAATTCGAACAACTGCTTCAAATACCGTATCAGGAAGTATCGCTTGTGGAACTTCAATATCCACAGGCTTATTAGCTAAATGACAATTAGCACATACAATACGACCAGTTGCTTCGCGTGGATTTTCATAACCCTGTTGTGCAAAAATGGGATATGCATTTGAAACGGATGCCCCAGTTATTATATATATCATGAGCGATACGGAAATGTAGCGAGTAATCTCTTTCTTTATCCAAGAAAAGGTCTTTCTAGTTTGCATGGTCCAATCGTTGATCCTGAAAATTTCTACAATAAGATTAGGTGGGTCGTTAGTATACTTCCCTATCCGCGATGCTGCTATTTACTGAAAAATTTTTACAAAAAAAAAATATAAGAAGAATTCGAACCGAATCTGTTAGATATATATATAGGTATAAAAAAAGAAAAGTTTGAATGTTTTGTTTATGTACACAATAACAAACTTTTTAATTGGATTTTAATTGGATAGGTGGATCGCTTTTCAGTCATTCATTGAATGATAAATCACTACAAGTGACGGAGATAGACGATTTAAATAACGGAAGATCCAATATTTGAAAATTGTATCGATAATAACCGGAAAAGTAGAAACAAGGCCAGATATAATTTGATCGTTATGAGCAAATCCAAAATCTTTGTAAGCAGAACCAATCATTAGTTCCCAACCGTGGGGTGAATGGAATCCTATACATAAATCGGTTAATAAAAGAATGGAAAAAGCTTTTATTGTGTCGCTTAAGTTATATAGGAATTCTTGAACCCAAGAATTAAGAATGATAAGTTCTTCATTACCTAGAATAGAATAAGCACTTAAAATAACGAAAGAGATTATATTTGTCGAAAAGTGAAAAATCGTATGGATACGTTCCTCATTGTACATCTTGATCAATTGGATCGTTTCTTTGTGAATTCCGATATGAAACGTTTGTAGACGTATTTCTGGGTATTCCTTTATCATTTCGTCCAAAAGGAAGAGTTCCTCTAATTCTATGAATTTGTCTAGAATACTCTTTTCTTGAATATCATTTAAAAAAGTTTCGGATTTACAAATATTCCACCAATTAATAACCCAAGATTCCAGCCTTTTATTAAATGAAAAAGGAATCAACCAGGGCAAAAAGACTAGAGAGGTAAGATATAGAAGGGGAATGAATGCTTTTTTTTTCATTTTTTCGTCTGTGAATTTGGAATGAACTTGCTTCATTCGTCAACTCTATACAATTTAAGATTTCTATCAAACATAAGTTCTATTACAAGGCCTCGAACCTATTATTTTTACTTTGATTTGTGAGTCATTGGTGAGTCCTTCTAATTTAGAAAGAATCCAAAATATAGCCTAAGAAAAAGAAAGAGTACACGAATGAAAAAAAGAATGTTTTCGAATATTTCAATTCTTCAAATTCGAAGCAATTTACTCTTTTCAATGAATGCCTGAAGAGCTACTTCAAATTCGGATTTCAAGATGAAAGAATTCGTTTCTATCAAAATAACAAATAAAGAATTAGCCAATTTCTCAAAGTCTACGAGAATAATTGAAAGGGCTTTCTGAAGGATATTTTGACATGATGATCCAAAATGAGTGGCAAAGGCAAAATAAGACAGAAAGGTTATCATTAAAAGTTATCATTCTAAGTGATCTAATCTTTTTGGCTCATTAAGAAGCACAAAAAAAGAATAAAAAGAAACGCCGATTGGCAAAGAGAGATAATTTACAAGATACAAGATATGATCTATCTATATCTATCGTATCAATGTCCAATGTTGAAAAAAAAAGAGAATTTCTTTATTCTAAATCTTAATGCCGAAATATTTTCTTTTGATCTATGATATGAGTCTATTATTTCAATTTGTTACTTCTTTTGTTACTGAATTTAGTGAATTTACATACACATCAAAAAATTTTCGGACAAAAAACTTCTGCTTTCTAATTGTTCAGTATTGTGAAGAAATTTTAGTTAAAGTTAAGTTATGCTATGGAAAAAGCACTCTTGTATTTTTTCCTTCCTGCTAAGAAAATGTTTATTCTTCTGGTCATTTCAAAAGACTTCAATTGGTCAAAAGACTTCAATTGGTACACGCAAGAAATAGGCCAATTCCGCAGCTTTTTGCTCAATTTCTCGTGGAGTCAAATTCTCATCAGTACGAGTCAAAGGAATGGCCCCTTGACCTCTGATTTCCATATAAAGAACACGCCGAGCATAAATACCCTCCTTAGCTTCTATTCTGATAGACTGAATATCTTTCATAAGGAATTCGAGTAAGATGCGACGATTTTTTCCAGGGAATCCCCAACGAAAAATACGCACTATTTTTTCTTTTCTATCGAATCGATCATAGCCACTACCTACATTCCACGAAATTGTGGACCACAAATAAGAACTAATAAATAGACCAGCAATCCCATAAAAAGACATTACAATCCCTTGTGGAAAAAAAATTATTTGCTGAAATGGAAATAAGGATATCCAATTTCTGCCAAGGTAACTGGAAATTCCAACCAACAAAAAACCCAATGAACCTAAAAAAAGTATAAAGGCCCAGCAGAAATTACTTGTTTTTCGAGACCCCGTTATAAATTCTATCCATATATGTTCCGATTGCCAATTCATACTCGATTCAGTTGCTTTTTATTGGAAGTGGGAGACTAGCCCAAATAAATTTGACTTTACTTTTTTGTTTCCAAATTTTTAAAGTAGCTTTCGTCAACTCGCATTATTCTGATGTGAATCTTTAGGAAGAATTCATCGAATTCCTTAGATCTAAAGGAATAGGAATCTTTTCCTATGATCTCTTCTCTACACACATAGGGATCTATTGGCTTTATCAGGCATTCACTCCAATCTCTATTTTTTTTTCAAATAGGTCATTTACTTATATCTATATCACATTTTCGCCTGCATAAGAAAACCGTTCTTTTCTGTTTGAAGGAAGCCACATGTTATACCATATTATACTAAATAGATATCTATGTTATGATCCAAGTCTAAGTCTTGAAAAAAAAAAAATAGATGAACATTACTTCCAACGGATCTAAAAAATCTTGTTTTTTTGAACATGAAGAGATAAAGAAGCCATCGCAATTGCCGGAAATACTAAGCCTACTAAAGGCACAAAAATAGAAGGTAAATTGTTGAGAATTATCATAGAATGGGTACCTCGATTTAATATTTGTACCTGTTATTTATATTGTTATTTATTGTTATTTATTTCTATTGTTAGAAAGATATCTTATAATAATTAGAATTCCTATGGAATTCTACTAAGTATTTATAAGTGAGTATACATATAATAAATAATAATTCGAATTCCTATATAATTATACTAAGTATTTCTAAGTTAGTATACATATAATAAAAGGAGTGTAGAACTAACTAAATGGACTTCTTGATTTTTCTACATGAAATATATGTACGATAATCCACTTTTTTGTTATTCTTCTTTTTTCTCTTTTTCTTATCTTATAACTTTAATTTTTTAATTTCATTTTCGATTTTGACTTTAATAAAAATGAACTAACTTAAGGCTCCATGATTCAAAGGAAAAAAGCGTGGAGCTGAAATAATTCATTCAGAACGCCTTTTAAAAGATTTCGCGGTACAATTGGATCGAATAAGCCCTTATGGAATAAAAATTCGGACACTTGTGAACCTTCAGGTACTGTCGTATTCAATGTTTGTTCAATTACTCTTTTACCTGCAAATGCAATGTAGGC